GTTGAAGTCAAAAATGAACATTTGTGATGAATGCGGATATCATTTGAAAATGAGTAGTTCAGAGAGAATCGAACTATCGATTGATCCAGGTACTTGGGATCCTATGGATGAAGACATGGTCTCAACGGATCCCATTGAATTTCATTCAGAGGAGGAACCCTATAAAGATCGTATTAATTCTTATCAAAAAGAGACAGGGTTAACCGAAGCCATTCAAACAGGTATAGGTCAACTAAATGGCATTCCTGTAGCAATAGGGGTTATGGATTTTCAGTTTATGGGAGGTAGTATGGGGTCCGTAGTAGGAGAGAAAATCACTCGTTTGATTGAGTATGCTACTAATAAAAATCTACCCCTTATTATAGTGTGTGCTTCCGGCGGGGCACGCATGCAAGAAGGAAGTTTGAGCTTGATGCAAATGGCTAAAATTTCGTCGGTTTTATTTGATTATCAATCAAATAAAAGGCTATTCTATGTATCAATTCTTACATCCCCTACTACTGGGGGGGTGACAGCTAGTTTTGGTATGTTGGGAGATATCATTATTTCCGAACCCAATGCCTACATTGCATTTGCGGGTAAAAGAGTAATTGAAGAAACATTGAATACGACAGTACCTGAAGGTTCACAAGAAGCTGAATATTTATTCGATAAGGGTTTATTTGATCCAATTGTACCACGTAATCCTTTAAAAGGCGTTCTAAGTGAGTTATTTCAGTTGCACGCTTTCTTGCCTTTAAATCAAAATTCGATTGAGCAGTAAGGTCAATTATTTATTTGTGGCAAAAAAAGTAGTTAGTTATCGTAATCAATCAAAGTCCAAATGATAAAGAATCAATCATAATAGAATAATGGGGATGGGGTTTTCGCGGTTGCCATACTAATTCTATAACTATATAGAATATAAAGAATCAAAAGTTGCAGATCAATTTTTTTATTTGATTTCATATCCTGATTACTAATCAGAGAACCTATATTCTATCAACATTCTTACTTCTGTAAATTGAAAATATGGCAAAGAAAACGAATTTTATCTTCCTTTCTTACATCTGGAAAATTCGAAAAAAATAGCCTTTTGCATCTTAATATATTTCTTGTCGAAGACTTTCCATTTTGACTAACAAGAGAATATCTCTTGAATCAAATTATAACGAATCTTTCGGGACTTTGTAAGCAACTCTTTCTTTATTGATATTGAATTAAAAGACAAGAGCAAAAGAAGAAGAAAAGATGAAGAATAAAAAAGTTGATTATCAAACATATATTTTTTTGTGTCGAAGGCGAATTCAGTTCATTTAGTTAGTTCTACATTTCTTGAACTTAGTATATACTATACTCACTTAGATATAATTAGTATAATTATATAGAATTCAGTTCAGATAATTTTCGAACAATATAACAAACAGGTACAAATAGTAAATCGAGGTACCCATTCTATGACAGATATAAACCTTCCCTCTATTTTTATTCCTTTCGTAGGCCTATTATTTCCGGCAATTGCAATGGCTTCTTTATTTCTTCATGTTCAAAAAAACAAGATTGTTTAGGCCGGATGGTGAGGCCAAATCACATTTTTTCAAGACTTAGACTTGATTGAGTCATAACACAGATATCTATTTATTGGAAAGTGGAATATGGTATAATGCATGATTTCTTTCGAACATAAGTGCAAGACATGCGAAACCTGATATAGGGGTAAATTCTTTTTTACTATTTTCAAATCAATAGATCAAGACGGGTCGGTCCATGTTTCAAATAGAAAGTCGATGCTTGTAGATATCTAGGGCGGGGTCATATGAAGGGGACGTTCTTATTTTCGATCGAACTTTTTTTATTAATTACCCCGACAGGTTCACATTAGAATAGTGCTAGTTGATGAGAGTTACTTAAGAAACAAAATAGCGTTAAGTTTAAGTAAAGTATAAGTGAAATTCATTTTGGTTATTCTATCAATTCAATTAAGTAAAATTAAATGCAACTAGATTAGTATGAATTGGCGATCAGAACGTATATGGATAGAACTTATAAGGGGGTCTCGAAAAACAAGTAATTTCTGCTGGGCCTTTATCCTTTTTTTAGGTTCATTAGGATTTTTATTAGTTGGAACTTCCAGCTATCTTGGTAGGAATTTGATATCTTTATTTCCCTCTCAACAAATAATTTTTTTCCCACAGGGGATCGTGATGTCTTTCTATGGGATCGCAGGTCTCTTTATTAGTTCCTATTTGTGGTGCACAATTTCGTGGAATGTAGGTAGTGGTTATGATCTATTCGATAAAAAAGAAGGAATAGTGTGTATTTTTCGTTGGGGATTTCCGGGAAAAAATCGTCGCATCTCCCTCCGATTCCTTATAAATGATATTCAATCTATCAGAATAGAACTTAAAGAGGGTATTTATCCTCGTCGTGTCCTTTATCTAGAAATCAGAGGCCAGGGGGCCGTTCCTTTGACTCGTACTGATGAGAATTTGACTCCACGAGAAATGGAACAAAAAGCTGCTGAATTAGCCTATTTCTTGCGCGTACCGATTGAAGTATTTTGAAATGAACCGAACAATGAATGTTTTCTGATTCTCGGCTGGGGGTAGAAAATACTCTACAATCCCCTTTTGTATAACTTTATCTATGGTATAACTTAACGAAATTTTCGTCAGAACATCCCTTCGAGTCGAGTCAAAGCAAACGTATATTATATGGAACATAAAAAAGGGGGGTTGCTTTTGTCGGCAAAAACGAGATTTTATGCGTATGGAAATCCACTTGACGCAATTCATTAGCACCAAATCGAAATAAGGATAGATTCATCCCAAAACATTTTGAAATAAAGAAAATTTTTGATTTGAGTTTCAATATTTTGAATTGATAGGTTAGAGACAAATAGCTCATGTAAATTAATTATCTTTCTTGATGTGTCGTTTTCTCCCCTCTTTCGTTCTCTTCTCTTTAATGAATGACCCGACGTTTTGATTATCACATTCAGAAAATTATCTCAATTCTTTTTGTGCTATGGTAGTCAGCGAATTTTTTTGCAATATTTGGAGAGTTTTTTGTCTCGAAATCCGAATTCCTTAACGAAAACTAAAGTGGGTTTTCGGGGAGTCATCTAAAGGAAGGAATTGCTTCGAATTTGACCAATTGAAATAGCTGGAAACCTTTTTTCGCATTTTCGCATTCGAAGTGGACTCTTATTCGATTTCTGTATTCTTGTAAGATTCTTCAAAATTATCAAGGACTCATTACCGAATCACAAATAAAAAAAAGAAAATGATTCGATACCTTGGAATAGAACTCTGGTGAAAAAAAAAAATAAAAAATATTAGATCGCGTAGAGTCGACGAATGAGGCCACTTTATTAAATTAAAAATTTCTAAAAAAAATGGCAAAAAAGAAAGCATTTATTCCCCTTCTAGTTCTTGTATCTATAGTCTTTTTACCCTGGTGGAGCTTTCTAACATTTAATAAAAGTCTGGAATCTTGGGTTACTAATTGGTGGAATACCAAGCAATCCGAAACTCTTTTGAATGATATTCCAGAAAAGAGTCTTCTAGAAAAATTCCTAGAATTAGAGGAGCTCCTACTGTTGGACGAGATGATAAAGGAATATCCGGAGACACGTCTAAAAAAGCTTCGTATAGGAATCGGAATCCATAAAGAAACGATTCAATTGATCAAGCTGCACAATGAAGATTGTATCCATACAATTTTGTCCTTCTCGACCAATATAATCTGTTTCGTTATTCTAAGTGGTTATTCTATTATAGGTAAGAAAGAACTTATTACTCTTAACTCTTGGGTTCAGGAATTCCTATATAACCTAAGCGACACAATAAAAGCATTTTCTATTCTTTTATTAACCGATTTATGTATCGGATTCCACTCACCCCACGGTTGGGAACTAATGATTGGCTATATCTACCAAGATTTTGGATTTTCTCATAACGATCAAATTATATCTGGCCTTGTTTCCACCTTTCCAGTCATTCTAGATACAATTTTGAAATATTGGATTTTCCGTTATTTAAATCGTGTATCCCCATCACTTGTAGTGATTTATCATTCAATGAATGACTGAAAAAAGGTCTACTGATATTAATTCAATTAGAATGTTTGGTACTTTGGGCATAAGCATTCCAAACCGTACTGACTCGTTCTACCCATCCAAGGCAGGAAAGTCCTCCAATATTCCAGTAAGATTATTTCAGTAAATAGCAGAATAGTGGATAGGGAACTATACTAGCGACCTACCCAATTTATTGTAGAAATTTTCGGGATCAAAAATTGTACCATGCAAACTATAAATACCCTTTCTTGGATAAAAGACCAGATTACTCGATCCATTTCCGTATCACTCATTATATATATAATAACTCAGTCATCCATTTCAAATGCATATCCCATTTTTGCACAGCAGGGTTATGAAAATCCCCGAGAAGCGACCGGTCGTATTGTATGTGCCAATTGTCATTTAGCTAATAAACCTGTGGATATTGAGGTTCCACAAGCGGTCCTTCCCGATACTGTATTTGAAGCAGTTGTTCGAATTCCTTATGATATGCAACTAAAACAAGTTCTTGCTAATGGCAAGAAGGGGGGTTTGAATGTAGGAGCTGTTCTTATTTTACCCGAGGGGTTTGAGTTGGCTCCAACCGATCGTATTTCTCCCGAGATGAAAGAAAAAATAAGCAATCTTTCTTTTCAGAGTTACCTACCAAATAAAAAAAATATTCTTGTGATAGGCCCTGTTCCGGGGCAAAAATATAGTGAAATCACCTTTCCTATTCTTTCACCGGACCCTGCTACTAAGAAAGATGTTCACTTTTTAAAATATCCCATATATGTAGGCGGTAACAGGGGAAGGGGTCAGATTTATCCCGACGGAAGCAAGAGTAACAATACTGTTTATAATGCTACAGCAGCGGGTATAGTAAAGAAAATAATACGAAAAGAAAAGGGCGGATACGAAATAACCATAGGGGATGCCTCGGATGGGCGTCAAGTCG